TGCCTTCTACTTCTAATAGGCCATGAATTAGATCAGAATCATTCTCAACGAGTCCATAAGAAGTGATCCCATTTTTTTCATCAGGTCGGGGTAGAGACCAAAGGTCTTGAGCGACCGATCCAGCAGAACAACTCAAAAGATAAAGAAGTATCGTTAATTTCTTCATGCTCGTTCCAAGTTCGAAGTACCATTTGTACAAATAAGAATCCCCTTCATTACATGATTTCTTCTTAATATAGATAGATATAGGATCTATGGGGCAATTACTTAGAAGTACATTTTGTGCAACAGCCCTTCCTATCTGATAGAAAAGGATCCCATGATCCTGAACGGATCTTACCTTGGATCGCAAATCCCAAGTTTGTCTATGAAGAGCGGATCTAATTGTATTAGTGTCTATAATTGATTTCTTCTGTGTAATACTAATCGATAGGGCCTCATTGGTAAGTGCTACAAGATCTCGTGCATTGGAACCCATGCTTATGGACCCGAATCTATTAGTATGGAACATTTTCTTTTCCAAGTGAAATCCCCTAGTATATGAAAGAGTGAAAAAGTGCTTTCGTTGTTGTGGAATAAGAAGCCTTCGTATCTTAATGCATGTATTTAATTTATTCGGAGCTATTAGAGCGGGATCCACTTTTTGGGGAATATGAGTCGAAGCAATAACAAGAATATTTCTAGTGGAACATCTTTCACAATCCCCTGAGAGATAGTTCACTAATAGACCGAGGGATAAGTAATTCGACTCATTCACATCCAGATCATGAATGTTTGGAATCCATATTAGGCAAGGAGACATTGCTTTTGCTAATTCGAATTGAAGGGTGATATAAAATCGGTCTCTTTCCGGCATCATATCCGCATTCATCAGAGTTAGCAGCCCCAGCTCCGTATCAATATCAAGGTCACGATCGATATCGTCACTAGCATCAATAGCGTCACTCGCATCAATAGCGTCACTCGCATCAATATCGATATCATCAATAAGAAAACCTTTAGGCTTGTTATCCAGGAACTTGTTCAGAAATACCGTAATGAAAGGAACATAGGAGTTTGTCGCTAGGTATTTGACCAAATAGGATCGTCCAGTTCCTATAGAACCTATCACTAAAATACCCCTAGAGGGGGATAGGGCTAAGCGGAGCGAAAAGGATTTTCCATGAGATGGGAAATGAAAACTATTAGCCCCACACGAGGTTTGTGAATACGTGATTGTCTGATAATGAGCAAGGAATATCCGTCTTTCTGCTAAACAGGATGTATTGAACTCATAATTCATTAGACATTTTTTATGAATGTCAACTAAGTATCGTAAGTAAACTGCTCCCGGTTGTTCAATCATTTGATAACCAGAGTCATTCTTTGATAAATGATCACTAGATAAAGGATCACTATGAGTCATACTCAATAGAATTTGATCAATCCTTTTTTCTGTCGTTAAGGTGGAGAACTGAACCAAGAATTCTCTTTCTTCATCATCAATCGAATCAGTGTTCGCGACCCAGGATTCTATTTTATCATCAATCCAATCACCGTTCACGTTTTTTATTTTTATTATCAATGAATAGATCTCTTTACTTGTATGACTTAGATGTCTCGTATTTCTCGAAAAAGTGATTCGATTGATGGGATTTGGTATGATACTTATGAGATCGATGATATCGATGAGATTAAGATTCCAATATTTCTTCTTAGAACGTATTGATTTGACCCCATAAGCGGGACCACCACCCAATAGCATGTTGACGCCAGAAACAGAACCCCGTATTGCTTCTAGAGCAACTAGAAAGAGATTCTTTAACCAGAAAGAATTCAGTTCAGATGTAGGATACCTATCCAGAAGTTTTCGCAACTCAATCATGTATGAGGGAATCATCAAAGATTTGACTTTTTCGAACTCTGTCTGTAACTCAGTAGAGGCTCGGGAAACAAAGAGAAGATGTGTACAAACGAGATATCCAGCAAAAAGAAGAAGGAAAAGGATTGAATAGAGGAACTCCCGAACATTTGGCGATCTCGGATGTGTCGATATCAATGGTGACTCATTATTTCGATGAATCATTTCTTCGAACAGAAGAAGATTATGTACGCACTTTCTCGAAATATCACTTATCAGATTCCATTGTGGAAGACACCATTTTTTCTGACGAACTCGCCATGATATATCTGATCCATACATAATATTATGAAAAATGGATACAAACTTTTGACTGCTACTTAGTATCGGCAATAAGTCTGAAAAAGTATCTAAAAATATCAAATTTAGATATTTGTACCCTGTCGAAGTAAGGAACCATGGCATATATGTTTGGAATAGATTCCATTTTGAGAGAGTTGAAAAAGCACTATCTCGTTGAAAGGTTCTATACATCTGCCCTTTATCAACGCATTTCTTTAGACAAAGACTCCGTTTTTTCCTCTTTTCGGATGGTAAATCTTTCTCAGAATATGGAGTGTGAATCAAACCCATGTTTGAATTGAAATTGAGATACTGATG